GGACGATTTAACCGACCCTGCTCCTGCCACGACATTTGCGCATTTAGATGCTACTACTGTACTATCAAGAGGATTAGCTGCTAAAGGTATCTATCCAGCAGTCGACCCTTTAGATTCAACATCCACTATGCTCCAACCTCAGATCGTTGGCGAGGAACATTATGAAACTGCGCAAAGAGTTAAGCAAACTTTACAACGTTACAAAGAACTTCAAGACATTATAGCTATCCTTGGGTTGGACGAATTATCCGAAGAGGATCGCTTAACTGTAGCAAGAGCACGAAAAATTGAGCGTTTCTTATCACAACCCTTTTTCGTAGCTGAAGTATTTACCGGTTCTCCGGGAAAATATGTCGGTCTAGCAGAAACAATTAGGGGGTTTAAATTGATCCTTTCCGGAGAATTAGATAGTCTTCCCGAACAGGCCTTTTATTTGGTAGGTAACATTGATGAAGCTACTGCGAAGGCTACGAACTTAGAAATGGAGAACAACTTGAAGAAATGATCTTAAGTCTTTGTGTATTGACCCCGAATCGAATTGTTTGGGATTCAGAAGTGAAAGAAATCATTTTATCTACTAATAGTGGGCAAATTGGTGTATTACCCAATCACGCGCCTATTGCCACAGCCGTTGATATCGGTATTTTGAGAATACGCCTTAACGACCAATGGTTAACGATGGCTCTGATGGGCGGTTTTGCTAGAATAGGCAATAATGAGGTTACTGTTTTAGTAAATGATGCGGAGAAGGGGAGTGACATTGATCCACAAGAAGCTCAGCAAACTCTTGAAATAGCAGAAGTTAACTTGAGGAAGGCGGAAGGCAAGAGACAAATAATTGAGGCAAATCTAGCTCTCAGACGAGCTAGAGCACGAGTAGAGGCTATCAATATGATTTCGTAACTATAACCAGTTGGGGGTGCGCCCGAATAATAAAAAAAAACTTCTGTATAAACAGAACTTCTGTTTATACACCTTATTTTTTTATTCTGCCAATTGAATAGAATCATAAATGGAATCGGATTCTATCTAATACAACGAAAAATTTTTAAATTCAAAAATGAAATAGAGAAAGAGAAATAGAATGAAAAAGATCAAAAATCAATAAAATAAGGCGGATAGAAAAAAAAATAAGGCGGATAGAAAAACTTATTAGATACCATAGATTCTGATATCTAATAAGTTATACCTACTATTGGATTTGAACCAATGACTCCCGCCGTATGAAAGCAATACTCTAACCACTGAGTTAAGTAGGTCATTTATAATCAAAAAGAGAAAGAAATGGAACCCGTCACATCGATGGATTATAAATGTAATATTATTTATAAGCAATACCGATCAAAGAGATAAAAGAAATAGGATGTTGGATCATGGAATATTCATCTTGACAAGAAATTATTGATATGATAAAATATATATCACATGATATGATAAAATATATATCACAAGCACAAGGGCTATAGCTCAGTTAGGTAGAGCACCTCGTTTACACGCGCGCCAATGTTTTTTCAGAGGAGTACATTATGGAATCAAAAAACTTATTGAGAAGTTGATGTCTTACTCCATGACTTTTAGGGAACAAGAGAACAATAGCCTGACAAAAGATTCGGTCCAATTTAGGTGCCCTTTTAGATTTTAGGCAACTATTCGATTTTAGGCAACTAATAAAACCCATTATTGATTTAAGATATTGATAAGGGGAATACTCAGTCTATTCAATGCTAGGCATAATGAGTATAAAGACCTCAAAAAATTCTTTTTTCGTCCTATCTTATGAACTTTAAGGTGTATGAAGTTTCATATTGGATTATTTAAGTAAAAAGGGGGCGATGGAGACTTCATTTAACTTAGGTTGATCTAAGCCAAAAGCAAACCTACGTCAGGATAACCTTCTTTGAAACACTTCGGTAGTGCTCTCAGATCGGAATCCAAATAAGAAATCAGAGCACATGGAGCCATCTTCTTATCTTCCTGTCAAGAGAATTATGGTAGACTAACTGATTCTTTCTATCAGTTAATGAAAGAGCCCAATGCAAAAAAATGCATGTTGGGTCTTTGAAACAGTTCGAATCATTTTGATAATAATCAGTTTGATCTGTTTTACCGAGAAGGTCTACGGTTCGAGTCCGTATAGCCCTAAAAAAAAGAAAATTCAAATACAAAAACAAAAATTGTATAGTTTTTATTTCTTCATTATTGTATTGTTTGTTGTTTATAACTAGCCGCTTGCAATTGCTGGGTTCATCAAAAAAAAAGCATTCTCATAAGCTTGCTCGCAGGAATCATTCAGGACAGAGCATAAAGCCGAAATCAAAAAAAAGTGCACTTCAATAGACCCAATCGCTATTTTTTTTTTTTTAATCTTGTCTTGGCTAAACAAACCCAATTTTCTTCATTACTCTTCCTAAGTTAATTCCATATGAATTTTTCCCCTTTCCTATCCGCAACCAAAAAGAGTTAGTGATACTTCTTTTCTTTGTCTTTGGGATACCTGCCG